GCTGCTAGAGGGATCAAATGGTATATTTATTGATAACGTGGAGGATTAGAAACATGACTATTGCTTTCCAATTGGCTGTTTTTGCATTAATTGCTACTTCATTAATCTTACTTATTGGTGTACCTGTTGTATTTGCTTCTCCTGAGGGTTGGTCAAGTAATAAAAAGATTGTATTTTCTGGTACATCGTTATGGATTGGATTAGTCTTTCTTGTGGGTATCCTGAATTCTATCATCTCTTGAACCTAGTCGTTCAAGATCCAAAAAGGAAACGACCCCCCCACGAGTTCTTTCGTTTCGAGCTGTGAGACACAGGAAAATTCAATAAGAGTCCCCTGCCCTAACCAAATAAAGAAAACAAAAAAAGGGGGGAGGGAGGGGGGATGTCCCCTTACCTTACTCAAATGTTTTTTGAAAGGAATGAGTAAAAAGAAGAAATATGGAAATTCGATTTTGCCCACATTGAGTAGTATAAAAATGAATCGAACTATTTCGATTTCATCGAAGTTGAATCAAATATTCAGTACTATGACAAAAATAGAGCATCCGCTCAGGGTCTTTCTTTTGTCTTTCTTTTGTCTTTCTTTGATGAAAGGCTTTCTATTCGGAAAGAATTTGAATTCGTTGTTCGGACTTACCTAACAATCCAATTTGAACAACTCGTTCTTTTTTGGTTGGGGGGCCATAATCCTCGTGTAGGAGAGGTGGCCGAGTGGTTCAAGGCGTAGCATTGGAACTGCTATGTAGACTTTTGTTTACCGAGGGTTCGAATCCCTCTCTTTCCGCACCTTCGCCCAATCCGCCAATGGAATGTTAATGGTTACAATGTATCCAATCAAAGAAGAATGGATACCAGTCCAATTATTCTAATAATTGGCCCTTTCTTTCATATAAATCTTTTATTCCTAATTTCTGGGGCATTAGGAAACCGCTGGAAAGAGCAGACAGGGGATCAAAATTTCCTTACTGATCCATGATACATCGATGAGAGAACAACCTCTGGCCTCCTTCCTGCGTGAATAAGGTTGCCCGAAACCTTGTTGTTATCTTAATCTTAGTTAGGGTTAAATTTGACGAGAATAATATTCTACGACCAACAATTCCTTTATTTCTTTTAAACCGACCCCTTCCCTATCTATTATTTGTTTGACTGATCCCTTTAATAAGTCGCGTGGGTCATCAGATAATCTATGATTAAGAATCAAATGGTGTGGTAATGCCTTTTGATTCTTGGCGGATGAATCAAGATAATTTTGAATCAGAGCTCTTGATTTTTCTTTCTCCCTCGCTGAAATAATATCTCGGGGTTTGCAGCGATAACTTGGTATATCGACTATGCGATTATTTACTAAAATATGTCTATGATTCACTAATTGGCGGGCTTGAGGAATAGTCGAAGCCATACCCAATCGGAAAAGGGTATTATCCAAACGCATTTCAAGTAATTGTAGTAAAACTTGACCCGTCGGCCCCTTGGCTTTTCCGGCGATACGAACGTATTTCAGTAATTGCCGTTCGGTAAGACCATAATGAAAACGCAATTTTTGTTTTTCTTCTAAACGAATACGATATTGAGATTTTTTCTTGGAGGGCGGTGGGTTTACAGGATCCTTTTCGACTCTAGGATCACTTACGACTCTAGGCTTTTTATTATCTCTAGGCTGTTTACTAGTTAGTCCCGGTAAAGACCGCAGGCGGTTTATTATTTTTTGACGAGGTCCTCGGTAACGCGACATAAAGACTCCTTTTTTATTTCCTAAACCTAAATTAAAACTGAACTCGACTTTCAACCAAGCGAAAGGGTTTCAATTCTTTCGTAAAATAAATAAAAAAAAAAAAAGATTATAAAAAAACGACAAAAGAGGGCTTTTTCCCTATTCTGGGATTTCAAACAGAACCCACGATTTTCTGTAAAAAATCACAGAACTAAGAACTAAAGAAAGCCAGCTATCGGAATCGAACCGACGACCCTCGCATTACAAGTGCGATGCTCTACCCTCTGAGCTAAGCTGGCTCAACTAAGAGCCATTTTTTATGCATAGGAAGTCAGTAAACTGCAGGGATCTTGGCTATTACTATTCACTAGTCAATTCATTCTTAGCGATTCAGAATTCGAATTAATAAGAATCAAAAAAAAGAATATAGAATCCAACTTTCAAATAAATATTTGTGATTATATCACAGAACATAACAATTCATCTAAGAATTAAGAGAGGGGTCCAGTCCATATAGTAATAGTATACAATTTCTATTTCTTTCTCAATTCTAGCTTAATCAAGATCTTGATTTTCATTAGAAAAAAGTCAGATTTTCTTTTTCATTTCACTCAAACGGGTATTTCCCATTTTTTCAATTTCTTTTTTTATATAGAATCCTATTTCATTACATAGTTTCATTCTAAATGAATGGAATGATTAGTTATAGCAATTAACTAATAACTAGATTATAGATTATGGTTAAATATGAAATAGTTCTAGAATCTATTCTACTCTATTCTATAGATTCTACATTTTATGTAGTTCATCTAGTCTAAATCTAGTCTAATCTAATTCGAATAGATTCCTATTTCTTTTCTTTATCCCATTTGCGTGTTTTTTATGTTATATAGCCTAGCATTTCCTCTAAGGAAAGGATAAGAAAAAAAAATTCAAACTGTAATGGGACATCCCTATGTTTTCATGCGAAAATAGTGAAAGCTAAAGACGAAAAAAAGGGGGGTATGGCGAAATTGGTAGACGCAACGGACTTAATTGGATTGAGCCTTAGTATGGAAACTTACTAAGTGATAACTTTCAAATTCAGAGAAACCCTGGAATCAAAAAGGGGCAATCCTGAGCCAAATCCTGTTTTACGAAAAGAAAGAGGGGTTCAGAAAGCGAGAATAAAAAAAAAAGGATAGGTGCAGAGACTCAATGAAAGCTGTTCTAACAAATGAAGTTGGCTGCGTTGGTAAAGAAATCCTTTTTTTCTATCGAAACTTCAGAAAGGACGATGGTAAACCTAGAGTATATACATACGCATACGTACTGAAATATTGCTTCAAATTCAAATCATTAATGAGGCCCCGAGTCCGTCTTTTGATTCGATTCTATTTCTATAGAATCAAATAGTCATTGATCAAATCATTCACTCCAAAGTCTTCTAGATCTTTTCAATAACCGATTAATCGGACGAGAATAAAGAGAGAGTCCCGCTCTACATGTCAATAACGACAACTATGAAAGTTATAGTAATAGGAAAATCCGTAGACGTTAAAAGTCGTGAGGGTTCAAGTCCCTCTATCCCCAAAAAGGCTCCTTTGACTCCCTAACCCTTTATCCTCTGCTTTTCCAAATTCGTTATCTTTCTCATTTATTCGCCCTTTTCCCAAAAGTACGCAATCGGCCCCTTTTTCCTCTTATCGCAGGTCTTGTGGTATATTTTATATACGTACAAATGGGGATCCCAGGAATCCTCATTTGATTTGTTGAAGGATTCAGAATCAATCTTCTTGCGCGCGCTGAAACTTAAAAAGCCCTCTTTTTCTTTTTAAGGATCTCAGAAATTAGGAGCGAGGAAAAGACTTTCAATACCTTTTTCGTCATTTTAATTGACAGAAACTTAAGTCATCTAGTAAAATGAAGGGATGATGCATTGGAAATGGTCGGGATAGCTCAGCTGGTAGAGCAGAGGACTGAAAATCCTCGTGTCGCCAGTTCAAATCTGGTTCCCGGCACATTATTCATTTGTAGGGGTCTCTACTCTTCTACTCTATCAAATGAATTGATAGGGAGGTCAACATATGTGTTATTCTATAATGAATCTATTCATTAATATTTTAGATCGTGATATAGAACTTCTATCTTTAAGTGTCCAGAAATAGACCTCTCTTTTTTTTTTTAGTAAATAGTATATCAAAGTTTTTTAGATGTAAAAGAAGAGAATTCAAATCTCTTTCTTCTTCTTTTTTTGATTTGTTAATACTGTGTTTACTTTCGCTCAATAAAGACAAAGACAATAAAGAATGCTAGTTCCTATTTTAGCCAAAGAAAGGGTTCAATTCTGACTTAGTTCTTAGTTGGTCGAAAGACCTAGACAAAAGTCTAGTCTAGAGTCGTTGCGGGGGGGGGCAAGATCCATCTTGGATAGAGTACAAATAGAATCGCGATCCTTTTTACTTTCTTTGCGTTTTCTTTCATAGTTTCTTTCTGCGGCCCCGCGCATACATAACCTTACTAGATCTTTTTTTAAGCACTGCGCGCAGTATAAAGTGAAAGTTCCTGTTGCAGAACACTCTTTTAGTTCATCCTATTGCTTTGACTCATCCGAAACAAGTCTTTTCCAAATTTGAAAATCTCAACGAATTCCTATTTTTCTTTTTTTGTATTTATTTAGCCTATCCATAATACGACTGAGACCTCAATTACTCTCTTTGATCTCGAAGAGCGCATATAAATCTTCCTAGAATATCCGGAGTTCTAGAAATGACGATTTCTTTCTTCTCATTCAATGAGCGTCTTGTATTTCATAAAAATTGGGAGCAATATAATCCTTACGTAAGGGCCATCCTATCCAACTTTCAGGCATTAAAATACGTTTCAATCGCGGATGATTCTCATAAGAGATTCCCAACATATCATAAGACTCCCTTTCTTGAAAATCTGCACTTTTCCAAACCCAGAAAATGGACGGAATTCTAGGATTCTTCCTTGGAAGAAAAACTTTTATGCATACCTCTTCCGGTTGATCTACACCATATTCGATTCTAGTAAAATGGTACACACTAGCCAAGAGTCCGCCTGGTGCTACATCATAAGCACATTGGGAACGTAGATAGTTGTAACCATATACATATAAAATGACAGCAATGGAATGCCAATCCTCGGGCTTTATTTGTAAAGTCTCTATTCCTTGATAATTGAAACCCAACGATCTATGAACTAGCCTACGTTTGACTAACCAAGCAGACAAAGGACCCTGCATCTTTTTGATCTCTCCCGCATTTTGATTTTTAGAAGTATT